AATGTTGTTATTTATTGTTTGGTGTTAGATGGGGTTTTGGGCTGTTGCGTGTGTGTGTATATAGTAAATAGTGGAAAATTGTACAATTATTTTAATGTAACTCCAGCGGCAGTGCATGCATTTTGTGTGCATGTTGTTAAGATAGTAAGGTATAATGGTTGTGTATTATTTTTAATGGAATGTAAGGGAATTGCACTTATCGAGTAATATAAAATAAGCTGTTGTTGGGTGGATGGTTGCTTAGTGTTGGGTTGTTCTTGTAGTTGAAGATACAACGATGGTTTTTCAGGCCATAGGTCTTGGAGAGAGGCCAAGCAGGAATTGTTATGACTTATTTTGTTTTTTTCTTAGGAGTGTGCTTTATGTTGGGAGGGTTAGCAGTTGCGTCTAATCCTTCGCCGTATTATGGTGTTGTTGGTTTGGTGTTGGCATCTGTAGTTGGTTGTGGATGGTTATTGAGTTTGGGGGTTTCGTTTGTATCTTTGGTACTGTTCATGGTGTATTTGGGAGGGATATTAGTGGTTTTTGTGTATTCTGTTTCTTTGGCAGCAGAACCTTTTCCTGAGGCTTGGGGGGATTGGCGGGTGTTAGGGTATGGGGTTGGGCTTCTTTTGGTTATTGTTTTTGGCGTGGTTTTTGGTGGGGCGGTTGAGTATTTGAAGTTTGGGGTGGTTACTGTTGATAGTGGGGGAATATTTTCTGTACGGTTGGATTTTAGTGGAGCTGCAATGTTTTATTCGTGGGGGGTTGGAATGTTTTTGGTGGCGGGGTGGGGGTTGTTGTTGACGTTGTTTGTAGTTTTGGAGGTTGTGCGGGGGTTATCTCGTGGGGCTATTCGGGCAGTTAGGGGGTGAGATCAGAAAGTAGTTTAATTTAGAATGCCAGCTTTGGGAGTTGGTGGTAAAGGTTTAATTCCTTTTTTTCTGATGTAATGTATGTGGGTGATGGTTTAGGTTTTATAGGATTTTTTAGCGGATTGTTTAGTGTTAGTTTGTCAAAAATTGTGATGATATAAAATGAAAAATTTTGGTTGGGAAAAAGAGTTTGTTTTTTAATGAAATTTTGAGGTGATGAAAAGTGTAAAATGTGATGATAAAGTTTGTGTTTGGGGTCGAATATGGGTTTAGCTGGAATTTCCTAGAGTTGTTTGGGGGGTTGTGGAGGGGGTAGGGTAAGAAATCATGTCCATCGAGCATGCATAATAATTGGAACACGAGAAAGGTTAGTGGAAACATGTATGTGAATGTAATCCAAAGTGCATCAGTGCTAAGATGATTCCCAAAATACGCCAACCGTCTCATTCAGCTATCCCTGAAGGTGAGAAAAAGGTCCGTGAGCCATCGTAGTCCACGTCTTAGATTGTAGGCTCCTGCTCTAACTACCATGGGCCACCTGTGAGGATTCCCAGAGAAAAAAAGAGAACCAGAAGAAAAGAGACCACCCGGATGCCGCGATTACGAGGGAGAGTGCACGTGATATAGGCCACATATGTATCGGTGAAGAGCAAGTTATGGTAGGAAAACAAGTTATGACCCTGACCGAGGAACCAGAGGCGCAAAAGAGCAAGTAGTGTCAGTGGTGTATGGTGGAAAGAATGGGCCTGAAGCTAGTATCTTAGGATCTTATATGCGGTGCGTTGCTGATTTCACGTGAGTTGCCCGATTAATAGATAACCCGTTACTTTAGAAACCGGTCCGTCGAGAGAGGATTTCATTATAGTTGTACTGCTACCATTAAGGTATGGTACCTCGAGCACTGTCGTATCCAGGAGAGTTAGTTAATGTATAGAGTAGCTGGCCATGGTTTTAGTACGGTTGAGGTCCGAATTGTATCTATAAGCTGCATTAGGATACTTGAAAGTAGGATGAGTTGGTTAGAGTGAATATCCGATATGATATTAATGGACTCAGGACATACATATAATGTATAATGTGGTACTAGCACTGTATGTAATAGTACATAGATTGTGACCAAAAACCCCCTCTGGGGGGGAGGGGGGGGGGAAAGTATAAATGTATGGGGAACTCTAAGAAGGGGTACAGTCTTCATTCTTTGGTTTACAAGACCAATGTTTTTAATAAACTATTAGAGTATTTAGTAGTTTAGCACTTTGTTCTCTAGTGTGGCGATAGCAGGGAATAAAATAAGGAGAATGGTGAAGTATGTTAGGGAGGCTAGTTGGCCAATGATGATGAATGGATGTTCTACTGGTTGGCTGCCCACTCATGTTAGAATAACAAGGTTGGTGACTAGAATTCAGAATAGTAGTTGGGAGAGGGGACGGAAGGTTATTGTGCGTTGGTTTGATTTGTGTAGTAGGGGAGTTAGGAATAGAACGAGGACGGAGGCGGCTAGGGCTAGTACGCCTCCTAGTTTGTTGGGGATTGAGCGTAGGATAGCGTATGCGAATAGGAAGTACCATTCTGGCTTAATGTGAGGGGGTGTGACTAGGGGGTTTGCAGGAGTGAAGTTTTCTGGGTCGCCTAGGAGAGTGGGTGAGAATAGAGCTAGGGCTGAAAGTGCTATAAGTATTGTGGCGAAGCCTAGAATGTCTTTTAAGGAGAAGTAAGGGTGGAATGGAATTTTATCGGGGTTGGAGGGGAGTCCTAGGGGGTTGTTTGAGCCGGATTCATGTAAGAATATCAGGTGGATTAGGATAAGTCCTGCGATTGCAAAGGGTAGTAGAAAGTGTAGGGCGAAGAAGCGTGTTAGTGTGGGGTTATCTACTGAGAACCCTCCTCAGAGTCATTCAACGAGAGTTTGTCCGATGTAGGGGATAGCTGAGAATAGGTTGGTGATAACGGTGGCACCTCAGAATGATATTTGTCCTCATGGGAGTACATATCCTACGAAGGCAGTTGCTATTAGGGCGAGGAGCAAGATAACTCCTGTGTTTCAAGTTTCTTTATAGAGATATGAGCCATAGTAGAATCCACGTCCGATATGGAGATAGATGCATACGAAGAATATTGAGGCTCCGTTTGTATGNAGATTGCGGATTAGTCAGCCATATTGGACATTTCGACATATGTGGGCTACGGATGAGAAGGCTAGGGTTGTGTCTGCAGTGTAGTGTATGGCTAGTAGTAGGCCTGTGATGATTTGAGTTACTAGGCAAATGCCTAGGAGAGAGCCGAAGTTTCATCAGGCAGAGATGTTGGGAGGGGTGGGAAGGTCTACTAGTGAGTTGTTGATTACTTTTAATAGGGGGTGATGTTTTCGGAGGTTGGGGGCCATTATTGGGAGTAGTCTGTGTGTTAGTAGTAGGATTAGGATTGATAGGGCGAATGAGCTTAGGTAGGCTTTGATTAGGCCGGAGTGAAGGGTGGTGGATGCTTTAGTTATTATGTGTTGGGTAGTGGCAAGTCCTTCTGGGCCTATTTTTTTAAATCATGATAAGTCGATTAGGTGGCAAGAGAGTTTTTGTCCGGTGGTTAGGAGGCTTATTGAGCTTAGGCGGTGTGTTAAGGGGTTGAAATAGCCTAGTGTGGATGAGAAGTTAAGGAATGTGGTTTGCTTTGGTTGGGTCAGGGTCTGGGTTATGTTTGATAGTTCTAGGGCCATGATAGTTCCTAGGATTGTGAGGATGATGGCTGTAGTTTTTATGTATGTTGGTATAGTTATTGGGAGGGTTTTTGTGGGGGTAATATAGGTTGTAATTAGGAGGCCTGCCATGATGCTGCCTAATGCGAGGCGGGTAATTGGTTTGATTATTTTTGGGTTGTTTTCGTCTATTGGGGTGATTGAGGGTGAGCGGGTGAATCCTGTTTGGACTAGGATTGTTATTCGTAGGCTATATGTTGCGGTAAAAGATGTAGCTAGGAGGGTTAGGAGTAATGCTCAGGTGTTTAGATGAGAAGTATTTAGGCTTTCGATGATGAGGTCTTTTGAGTAGAATCCGGCTAGGAATGGGGTTCCTATGAGGGCGAGGTTGCCGATGGTTAGGCATGAAGTAGTTGTTGGGAGTGTTTTTTGAAGGCCGCCTATTTTTCGGATGTCTTGTTCTCCGTTAAGGCTGTGGATGATTGTTCCTGAACATAGAAATAGTATGGCTTTGAAGAATGCGTGGGTAGAAATGTGCAGGAAGGCTAATTGTGGAAGATTTAATCCAATGGTAACTATCATCAGGCCTAGTTGGCTGGAGGTAGAAAAGGCAATGATTTTTTTAATATCGTTTTGTGTGAGGGCGCATGTGGCAGCGAATAGTGTGGATAGCGCGCCTAGGCATAGGCAGAGGGTGAGGGCGTATTGGTTGCTTGAAAGCATTGGGTGTGTTCGAATTAGTAGGAAAATTCCTGCTACAACTATGGTGCTAGAGTGGAGTAGGGCGGAGACTGGAGTGGGGCCTTCTATGGCAGCGGGTAGTCAGGGGTGGAGGCCGAATTGGGCGGATTTTCCGGTTGCAGCTAGGATGAGGCCTAGTAGGGGTAAGGTTGGTATTATGGTGTTGGGCGGGGTTTGTTGTATTTCTCAGGTGTTTATAGTGGATGCGAGTCAGGCTATGCTTAGAATAAGACCAATATCTCCGATTCGGTTGTATAGTACAGCTTGCAGTGCGGCTGTGTTGGCTTCTGCCCGACCTTGTCATCAGCCAATTAGGAGGAAGGATATAATTCCTACTCCTTCTCATCCAATGAATAGGAGGAATATGTTGTTAGCAATCGTTAGTGTTAGTATGGCAATTAGGAAGAGTAGAAGGTGGGAGAAGAATTTTGTGATGTAGGGTTCTGAGGCCATGTATCAGGAAGCAAATTGTAGGATGGATCATGTAACGAATAAGGCGATAGGGAAGAATAGTATTGAGTATTGGTCGATTTTTAAGCTGAGTGGAATTTTGAAATTTGTTATGAGTTTTCATTCTCAGTAAGAGGTGATGCTTTCTGTGCCGGAGTGTATAAAGATTGTAGTGGGGATTAGGCTAATGAGGAAAGCGGTTTTAACGGTTTGGATGATAGTGTCTGTTGAGCTTTGGAGTTTTTTTGATAGTAGGGGTAGTAAAATTGGTGTAAGGATTAGTACTAGTGCAAGTGATATGGAGGTGTTGAGTATTAGGAGGGTATCCATTACTTTTACTTGGATTTGCACCAAGATAGATGGTTCCTAAGACCAGTGGATTACTGTTATCCTTTAAAAGTTAAGGGGGCTGAGGGTTTATACTCAGATGCAGAAGTTAGCAGTCTCTGCTGGTTTAACCTCCCCTCGGCAGGCAAGAAGGTTTTAACTTCTATTTTTAGAATCACAGTCTAATGTTTGGGTTGAAACTATGCTAGCATAGGGGGGCTCCAGAGATGAGTTCTGGTTTTAGGATTAGGAGGAATGTGGGGGTGATATGAAGGGTTATGAGGAGGTGTTCTCGAGTGTTAGAATTTTGGATTGAGGTAGTGTGAGTAGGTATTGTACCTCGTTGGGTTGTAAGTAGGATGAACAGGGTGTATGCGGCGGTTAGTAGAGTTGCGGATCCTGTGAGGATGATAGTGAATGTGGATCAGTTGAATAGGGCGATTATGATAGTAAGTTCTGCTATTAGATTTGTTGTTGGGGGAAGGGCTATGTTAGTGAGGTTGGCGAAGAGTCATCAGGTTGCTATAAGGGGTAGGATAGGTTGAAGGCTTCGTGTTATTAGGAGGATTCGGCTGTGTGTACGTTCGTAATTTGTGTTGGCTAGGCAGAAGAGTATTGAGGAGGTAAGGCCGTGGGAGATTATTAGGATTATTGCTCCTGAGAATGATCATTGTGTTTGGATTATTCCTGCAGCAATAACTAAGCCTATGTGGCTAACGGATGAGTAGGCAATGAGTGCTTTTAGGTCAGTTTGGCGCAGGCAGATTAGGCTAGTTATTAGTGCCCCTCATAGGGAAAGGGTGAGGAATGGGTATTGGAGATATGGAGATAGAGGGCCTGTAAGTGTGGTGATTCGTATAATGCCATATCCTCCTAGTTTTAGTAGAAGGGCTGCCAGGAGCATGGAACCTGCGATGGGGGCTTCTACGTGGGCTTTTGGTAGTCATAAGTGCAGTCCATATAAGGGGGCTTTGACTATGAAGGCTGTAAGTAGAGCGATTCCTAATAGGAGGCTTGTCCATGAGGTTGTTAGTAGTGGATTGGTTAGGCTTAGTACTGTTAAGCATAGGGTTCCTGTTTGTGTGTTTAGGTATAGGATTGTTACTAGGAGTGGGAGAGAGCTAATTAAGGTGTAGAATAGCAGGTAGATGCCGGCACTTAGGCGCTCTGGTTGGTTGCCTCATCGGGTAATGAGGATTAAAGTGGGGATGAGGGTGGCTTCGAATGTAATGTAGAATATTATTAATTCTGTAGTTGAAAAAGCTAGGATGATGAACGGTTGGATTGTGATTAGGGTAGTCATAAAGATTCGTTTCCGTGAGGGCGATTCATGGTGGAGGTGGTTTTGACTTGCTAGGATTATTAAAGGGAGAAGTCAGCAAGATAGGACGAGGAGGGGGGACGAAATTTGGTCGATGCCTGTTCAGTGGGTTAAGGTTTTGTGTGGGTAGTATGTTGGAGACAGTCACTGCAGGCTGAGGAAGGCGATTAGTAGGCTGTGGGTAGTAGTATTTGTCCACAGGTATTTTTGAGGGGATAGGAGGGCTGTGGGCAGGAGTATAATTGTTGGTAGGATAATTTTTAGCATTGTAGTAGGTTTAGGTTGTGGAGGTGATCTGAGCCGTGGGTTCGTGTGGAGGCTACTAATATTGCTAGGCCGGTTCCTGCCTCGCAGGCTGAGAATGCTAGTATTAGGATGGGCATTAAGGTTGGGGATGGTGTTTGGGTTTCGATTGGTCAAGTGGATAGGGCAATGTATATGGATAGTATTATGCTCTCTAGGCATAGTAGGGCAGAGATTAGGTGGGTTCGGTGGAAAGCGAATCCTAGGCTGCTTATAGTGAAGGCTGAAAAGAAGCTCAGGTGTAGGGGAGACATAAAGAAAGTCATAGGATAAAACTATGATTTGTTGAGTCGAAATCAACTGTCTTGTTTGGACTAACTTTCTTTTTCATTTATTCAGCTCATTCTAGTCCCCCTTGTAGTCACTCGTAGATTAGTCCGAGTGTGAGTAAAAGGATGATAGTGGAGGTTCAGGTTAGGGTGGTGATGGGGGATTCTAATTGAGTAGCTCATGGTAGTGGTAATAGAAGTGCGATTTCTAGGTCGAATAAGAGGAATAGGATGGCTACTGAGGAAGAATCGAATTGAAAATGGGAGTCGTGCAGATCCGAGTGGGTCGAAGCCGCATTCATATGGGGAAAGTTTTTCTGAATCTGGGTTGTTTTGGGCAATTCAAAAGTTTAGTGTGGTTAGGAGGATGCTTAGGATTAGGGAGAGGGTAAATATGAATGTGATTGTGTTGATTGCTCTTCTCTGGGGTTAAACCAGATTTTAAAGATTGGAAGTCAATTGTAATTAGTATACTAGAAGAGCATGATCCTCATCAGTAAATTGTTATATATAGGAATAATCAGATGACATCTACGAAATGTCAGTATCAGGCAGCTGCTTCAAATCCAAAGTGGTGGTTTGATGTGAAGTGGAATTTGGCTAGTCGTATCAGGCAGATAGTTAGGAAGGATGAGCCGATGATTACGTGTAGCCCGTGGAATCCTGTGGCGATGAAGAAAGTTGAGCCGTATACCCCGTCGGAGATTGAGAATGGTGCTTCGTGGTATTCTATTGTTTGTAGTGCTGTGAAGTAGAATCCCAAGAGGATTGTTAGGGTTAGTGCGTGGATTGCTTGTTTTCGGTTGCTCTCTGTGATACTGTGGTGGGCTCATGTTATAGTGACCCCTGAGGCTAGGAGGACGGCTGTGTTGAGTAGGGGTACTTCAAGTGGATTTAGGGGGTTAATTCCTGTTGGTGGTCATTGTCCACCTAGTTCTGGGGTGGGTGCCAGGCTGGAGTGGAAGAATGCTCAGAAGAATCCTAAGAAGAAAAATGCTTCGGATGTGATGAATAGGATTATACCATATCGGAGGCCTTTTTGGACGGTGGGGGTGTGATGGCCTTGGAAGGTGCTTTCGCGTACGATGTCTCGTCATCATTGGATTATGACAAGGATTATACAGAGTAGGCCTAGGCTTAGGAGTTTTGAGGAGTTGTAGTGGAATCATATAACTAGGCCAGATGTAGTGAGTAGAGCAGCGGCTGCTCCGAAGATGGGTCATGGGCTTGGGTCTACTATATGGTAGGAGTGTGCTTGGTGGGCCATTAGATGTTTTCTTGTAAGTATAGGCTTAGTAGTAGTACGAAGACATAAGCTTGGATTATTGCTACTGCAATTTCTAGGATTGTTAACAGGAATAGGACTGTTGTAATTAGAATGGAGACTGCTGGTAGGATAGAGAGTAAGGCGGTTGTTGCTGTAGAAATTAATTGGATTAGTAGGTGGCCCGCGGTGAGGTTTGCTGTGAGTCGGACTCCTAGGGCTAGAGGACGGATGAGGAGGCTGATAGTTTCAATTAGGATGAGTGCTGGGATTAGTGGGGTGGGGGTTCCTTCGGGGAGTAAGTGTCCGAGGGAGATTGAGGGTTGGTTCCGTAGGCCTGTAAGTAGTGTAGCCAGTCATAGTGGGAATGCTAGGGCTATGTTTATTGATAGTTGGGTGGTTGGGGTGAATGTGTAAGGTAGTAGGCCCAGTAGGTTGATTGTAAGTAGGAGTATTATAAGGGAAGTTAGAATTAGGGCTCATTTGTGGCCTTTTTTGTTTAGGGGGATTATGAGTTGTTTTGTAATTAGGTGAAGTATCCATGTTTGGATAGTAGTAAGTCGGTTGGGAACTCAGCGATTATTAGGTGAGGGGAGTAAGAGGGCAGGGAATAGTGTTGAGAGAAGGACTAGTGGGATTCCTAGGAGGGATGGGCTTATGAATTGGTCGAAAAAGCTTAGGTTCATGGTCAGGTTCAGGAGGGGATTTTGGTGTGTTTAAGTGATTTATTAATGGGGGAGTTGGTTGAGGTGAATGATAGTAATTTTGGTTGGATTAGTAGGAGGAAGGTTAGTCATGTTGTTAGTATGGTGAAGAATCATGGGCTTGGGTTGAGTTGTGGCATGTCATTAAGGAGGGGTAGGAGGTCCTCTTTCTCTAGCTTAAAAGGCTAGTGCTGTTTCATAGCTTCTTAATGGTTAAGATGATATGAGTGAGGATCAGTTTTCGAAGTAGGTTAGTGGGGTTGATTCTACTACGATTGGCATGTAGCTGTGGTTTGCTCCGCAAATTTCTGAGCATTGGCCGTAGAAAATTCCGGGACGTGTAGTAATGAATGATGTTTGGTTTAGTCGTCCTGGGATTGCATCTGTTTTGATTCCTAGTGCTGGGACTGCTCAGGAGTGAAGAACGTCTCCAGCGGTAACGATAATACGAATGTTGGATTCTATGGGTACAATGACGCGATGGTCGACTTCTAGTAGTCGGAAGTGTCCTGGTGAGAGTTCAGTTGTGGGTACCATATAGGAGTCGAATGTTAGGTCTTTGAAGTCTGTGTATTCGTAGGATCAGTATCATTGGTGGCCAATGGCTTTTAGGGTTAGATCTGGTTCATTGACTTCATCTATTATATACAGGATTTGGAGGGATGGAAGGGCAAGTAGAATGAGGACGATAGCTGGTAGGATTGTTCAGATTAGTTCTACTTCTTGTGCATCTACTGTGTTGGAGGATAGTTTTTCTGTTAGTATGAGCGTTAAAATGTATAGGACTAAGCTACAGATTGCTAGTGCAACTATTAGGGCGTGGTCGTGGAATTCAATGAGTTCTTCTATGATCGGGGAGGAGGCATCTTGGAATCCAAGTTGTGAGTGGTTGGCCATGTGAGATGTACAGGGCTTTCACTTGTAATTTAGTCTTGACAAGGCTATGTAATTTTTTACTAACATCTCATAAGAAAGAAGCATAAGTGGTTTTATGCGGTTGGCTTGAAACTAGCATATGGGGGTTCGACTCCCTCCTTTCTTGGATTTGAACGAAGGCTGGTTCTTCGAATGTGTGATAGGGGGGAGGGCAACCATGGATTCACTCGATGTTGGTGGAAGGTAGTTCTGGTTTGGTTATTATTCGTTTTGATGCGAAAGCTTCTCAGATGATGAATATAAGCATAATTACAGCTGTCATTGAGATTAGGGAGCCGATGGATGAGATAGTATTTCATAAGGTATAAGCGTCTGGGTAATCTGAGTATCGTCGGGGCATGCCGGCTAGGCCTAGGAAGTGTTGGGGGAAGAATGTTAGGTTTACACCTGTAAATATTACTCCGAAGTGGGCTTTAGATCATGTGGGGTGTAGAGTATATCCAGTAAATAGAGGAAATCAGTGTGTAAATCCTGCTAGGATTGCAAATACTGCTCCTATTGAGAGGACATAGTGGAAGTGAGCAACTACGTAGTATGTGTCATGTAAGGCAATGTCTAATGAGGAGTTTGCTAGGATGATTCCTGTTAGTCCTCCAACAGTGAATAGGAAGATGAATCCTATGGCTCATAGTATTGGGGGGTCTCATTTGATGGTTCCTCCGTGGAGTGTGGCAAGTCAGCTAAATACTTTAATACCGGTTGGAATGGCAATGATTATGGTAGCAGATGTGAAGTATGCTCGGGTGTCTACGTCTATTCCTACTGTGAATATGTGATGTGCTCATACGATAAATCCGAGGAATCCGATAGATAGTATGGCTCAGACTATTCCTATGTAGCCGAAGGGTTCTTTTTTGCCAGCGTAGTACGCTACTACGTGAGAGATGATTCCGAATCCTGGTAGGATTAGAATATATACTTCTGGGTGTCCAAAGAATCAGAATAGGTGTTGGTATAATACGGGGTCGCCTCCTCCAGCCGGGTCAAAGAATGTAGTGTTTAGGTTGCGGTCTGTTAAGAGTATAGTGATTCCTGCGGCAAGTACTGGGAGAGATAGGAGTAGTAGAATGGCAGTGATGAGAACTGATCAGACGAATAGGGGGGTTTGGTATTGTGAGAGAGCTGGTGGTTTTATGTTAATGGCGGTTGTGATAAAGTTGATTGCTCCTAAGATTGATGACACACCTGCTAGGTGGAGGGAGAAGATAGCTAGGTCTACGGATGCTCCAGCGTGAGCGAGGTTTCCGGCCAGTGGAGGATATACTGTTCATCCTGTCCCTGCTCCGGCTTCTACTGTGGAGGATGCTAGTAGTAGTAGGAAAGATGGGGGGAGAAGTCAGAAGCTTATGTTATTTATACGTGGAAATGCTATGTCTGGGGCACCAATTATAAGAGGGACTAATCAGTTTCCGAATCCTCCAATTATAATAGGCATGACTATAAAGAAGATTATTACGAAGGCATGTGCCGTGACAATAACGTTATAGATCTGGTCGTCTCCTAGGAGAGTCCCTGGTTGGCCTAGTTCTGCACGGATAAGTAGGCTTAGGGCGGTTCCAATTATACCGGCTCAGGCACCAAAGATCAAGTATAGAGTGCCGATATCTTTGTGGTTGGTGGAGAATAGTCATCGGGCAGTGGAAGTCACAGGTAAGATGGCTGAGTGTTTAGGCGTTAGGCTGTAGACCTTTTTACAGAGGTTCGATTCCTCTTCTTATCGGCTTTGTAGTGAAGTTCATGTTGAGTTGCAAGCTCATCGATGTACATTGAAAGTGTGCCAAAGTCTGGGATGTTAGGCGGATGCCTGCTGGTTTGGGCGCCTAGCTGTTAACTAGGATTATTGTGGGATCGAGGCCCACCTGTCTAGTGGAAGGCCCTAGCTTAATTAAAGCGTCTGAGTTGCATTTAGGAGATGTAGGTTAATATCCTACGGGTCTTAGCAGAAACTAAGAGGTTTCAACTCTTGTTTAAGGCTTTGAAGGCCTTCGGTTTAGGTTATCCTAAGTTTCTAGATTGTGGCCAGAATTATAGGGGAGAGAGGTAGGATTATAATGGACAGAGAGGAGAGGATAGCGATAGAGATGTTAGGTGCTTTGCTGGTATATCAGTGTTTTATGTGGTTAGTGGAGTTTGGTGGAAGGGTGATTGTTGAGTAGTATGTAAGGCGGAGGTAAAAGAATAGGCCTAGTAGTGAGAGGATTGCAAGGATAGTTGCGGTAGTTGTTATCTCTTGTTTAGTAAGATCGTTGATGATAAGTCATTTAGGTATGAATCCTGTTGTTGGCGGGAGACCTGCTAGTGATAGGAGGGTAATTATCAGGGTGGCATTTAGAGCAGGAGTTTTTGTTCAGGAGATTATTATTGTGGATAAATTTGAGGCTTTGATGATATTTAAGGTAAGGAAGACGGCAGCGGTTATTGTGATGTACAGGTAAAAGTTTAGGAGAGTCAGTTTGGGGTTGTAGATAAGAATGGAAATTATTCAGCCAAGGTGAGAGATGGATGAGAATGCTAGGATTTTTCGGGTTTGGGTTTGATTTAGGCCCATTCAACCCCCAAGGGCTGCTGAAGAAATAGCTATGATGGTTAGTAGTATTGGATTAAGGGAGTGGGAAACTATAAAGAGGATTGCGATTGGTGGGAGTTTCATGATTGTGGATAGGAGTAGGGCTGTGGGTAAGGATGAGCCTTGTAGGACTTCTGGGAATCAAAAGTGGAATGGGACTAGGCCTAGTTTTATTGCGATTGCGGCTGTCAGTAGTAGACAGGAGGGTAGGTGAGTTAGCTGTGTGATGTCCCACTGACCTGTTGTTCATGCATTGGTTATGCTTGAGAAGAGGACTAGGGTGGAGGCGGCTGCTTGAATTAGAAAGTATTTGACTATAGCTTCAATTGCTCGCGGGTGGTGGGATTTTGCGATTAATGGGATGACTGCAAGGGTATTAATTTCTAGTCCTGTTCAGGCTATTGCTCAGTGATTGCTTGAGATTGTAATAGTTGTACCGAGTAAGAGGCTAATGATGAAAATTAGCTTTGCATGGGGGTTCATTAGTAGGGGAAGGGGTTAAACCATCATTTTCGGGGTATGGGCCCGATAGCTTTGTTAGCTGACTCTACTAGAAAATAATATAAGGGAAGTATGAAGGGGTTTGATTCCTTCTGTGTAGGTTCGATTCCTACTTTTCTAAGGGGGGAGTGGGTAGGAAATGAGAGGATTGTTATACCTCTATATTCACTTTATCATAGTGATCCTTGGATTCGGGCACATTTCCTTTGGTGGGTGGTTCTTAGGTGGGGGGGTAGACCTGCGTAACAAATTGGTATGCTGGTGTGTCATAGGCATAGGGCTAATGTTAGTGGTAGGAAGTTCTTTCATAGGAGATGTATTAGTTGGTCGTAGCGGAATCGAGGGTATGAGGCGCGGATTCATAGGAAGGTAGAGGATAGGAGTAGTACTTTTGTTGCAAGGATAATGGGAAATAGTTCTAGGGGGGGATTTATGAAGCTTGGGTTTAGGAATAGGATGGCGGTTAGTGTGTTTATAAGTATGATATTAGCGTATTCTGCTAGGAAGAATAGGGCAAATGGGCCTGCGGAATATTCGACGTTAAAGCCTGAAACTAGTTCTGATTCTCCTTCTGTTAGGTCGAATGGGGCTCGGTTTGTTTCAGCTAGGGTTGAAATGTATCATATTATTGCAAGGGGTCAGGATGAGAAGATGAGGTATAATGGTTCTTGGACTGTGGCGAGGGTATTTAGGGTATAGTTTCCGCTTAGTATAATTACTGAGAGGAGGATGATGGCTAATGTTACTTCGTAGGAGATAGTCTGTGCTACTGCTCGTAGTGCTCCGATTAGGGCGTATTTTGAGTTTGAGGCTCAACCTGATCATAGGATTGAGTATACTGCCAGGCTTGATATGGCTAGAATAAATAGCAATCCTAGGTTTAGGTCAGTGAGGGAGAATGGGAGGGGGAGGGGAATTCAGATTGTGATTGCTAGGAGTAGGGCTAGTATTGGGGTTATGGTGAATAGAAATGGGGAGGAGGTAGATGGGCGGATGGGTTCTTTAATGAATAGTTTTATGCCGTCGGCTACTGGTTGTAGTAATCCGAATGGGCCAACAATATTTGGGCCTTTTCGAGCTTGTATGTAGCTTAGCACTTTTCGTTCTACTAAGGTTAGGAAGGCTACGGCAATTAGAATTGGGATTGCGTAGGATAGCGATATGAAGAGGTGAGTTAGGGTTGAGAGCTTGGACATGTGATAAAGCTAGGGAGAGGACTTGAACCTCTGAATAAAGGGCTTAAGCCTTTTGCATTTGCCAAGCTCTGCCACGCTAGCGGTCCTTTTTTAGGATTGTTGGTTTGAGGTTAATGTCCTTTATAGTGATTTAGTTGTTGTCATCACTTGTGGGGAGGCGTGCTTGAGGTATTGGCCTCACTTCTCCGGTCCTTTCGTACTAGGAGAGGTTTGTCATAGATAGAAACCGACCTGGATTGCTCCGGTCTGAACTCAGATCACGTAGGACTATTAATCGTTGAACAAACGAACCCTTAATAGCGGCTGCACCATTAGGATGTCCTGATCCAACATCGAGGTCGTAAACCTCCTTGTCGATATGGGCTCTTAAAGGAGATTGCGCTGTTATCCCTGGGGTAGCTTGGTTCATTGGTCAGTTATACTGGGTCTGGGTACTGTTAGTACGTTGAGGGGTTGCTCTTGGTTAAGAGTGTGTGGTCTTGTTTTTGGAGGATTTGCTTTTCTCCAAGGTCGCCCCAACCAAAAAATACGGACCAATGTCTGCAAGTTGGTAGGCCTGATGGGTTTGGGTTTGGTGTGCGGATGGTCGTGATTTTTAAGTTCCACAGGGTCTTCTCGTCTTATGTGGATATTCCTGCTTTTGCACAGGAAGATCAATTTCACTGATTATCTGCAAGAGACAGTTAAGATCTCGTTTAGCCATTCATACAGGTCCCTATTTATGAGACAATTGATTGCGCTACCTTTGCACGGTTAGGATACCGCGGCCGTTGAATATGTTATATCACTGGGCAGGCATCACCTTTAATACTTGGTGGGCTAAAGGCTATGTTTTTGGTAAACAGTCGGGTCTTTGGGTTGCCTAGTTCCTTTTGCAGGTTTTAATCTTTCTAGTAAGCGCACCTGGGTTGGGTTAACAGGGGATTTAATACTTGGTCTTGTTGGAGTTGTAGTATTAGTTGAGGTTTGTTAGTAATGTGGTTATGTGAACTTGCGCTTGAGAGGAGGGAGTCCAAGTTACTTATTTTAGCATTAGTTCTTCTATTGTTATAGATTGGCCTGCTATGGAGTAAGGGAGTCATGTTATTTTTGGATTTTTTAGTTGAGAGCTTTGACGCACTCTTTGTTGATGGCTGCTTAAGGGCCCACAGTTTACATGGTATGGGGTTAATTAATCCGCTAGGGGAGACTGTGTTCTTTTTAAAAGGAGCTGTACCTCCTTTTAGTTGCTCTTGATTTGCTACAGGATTGTTTGGATTTGGCTCGTTGGAGGGGGATCAAGGTAGAACTTAAATTCGTTTCGCAGGCAACCAGCTATCACCCAGCTCGGTTGGCTTTTCACCACTACTAACAAGTCGTCCCACTCTTTTGCAACAGAGACGGGTTCGCTCATGGATAGCTGCTTGTAAGTAGCTCGCTTGGGTTTCGGGGGGGCAAGCTTAAATTCGTTTTGCTTGATTATTCTGGCTAAATCATGATGCAAAAGGTACAAGGGTTTATCTTTGCTTTTTAGGGCTTTGGTTTTCATTGTTATTTCATCTTTCCCTTACGGTACGGGGTTCGCTATTGCTCCGGGGGAAGGGGGTCTTTTCTATCACCTATACTAGGTTGGGAAAAAATGTTTTAGTCTGGTGGTGGAGTGGTTTTTTATTTTTGTCAGGTAGGGCATGGTCGGGCTAGAGTTTGGCTTCAAGGCGATCTGGGTTTGCTGCAGATGTCTTTCAGGTGTAAGCTGAATGCTTTGGTACTATAGCTACGCCTTGATGTGCTAAGTACACCTTCCGGTACACTTACCTTGTTACGACTTACCTCATCTTTAGCTTGTTAAGAGTATTATTTATTGGTGATTTGGCTTGTGAGGAGGGTGACGGGCGGTATGTACGTGTCCCAGAGCCAATTTAAAGAGAGCTTTATTGTCTTTCTTTACTGCTAAATCCGCCTTCTGGGGACAGTTTCATGTCCCCTTTCGTGTTTTCTAGTGTTAGAAAATGTAGCCCATTACTTCCGGCTCATGAGCTATACCTTGACCTGTCTTGCTAGTAGGGTGGGACTATTGTGCTCACTGTTATGCTCTCAGGGGAGGTGAGCTGGCGACGGCGGTATATAGGCTGATTAGGGGCTAGAGACGGTTGGGTGTAGCGTGGGGTATCGGTTATAGAACAGGCTCCTCTAGGTGGGTTTGGGGCACCGCCAAGTCCTTAGAGTTTTAAGCGTTTGTGCTCGTAATTCTCGGGCGGATACTTTAGTAGGGTGTAGTATCGAGATTTAGGGCCAGGCATAGTGGGGTATCTAATCCCAGTTTGTGTCCTGGCTTTCGTGGATCTAGTCTGTCGGGGAAAAAATCTGAGATCGTTGTGGGGTTTAGATGCAACTTGGGCTTATGACAGCTTAGTTGTACTTTGATCTTAGATGGTTCGATATTGTAGTGTACCACTCTTTACGCCGTGTGTGGTTAATTTGGGTCTCTTGTGTGACCGCGGTGGCTGGCACAAGATTTACCGACCCTAGGAGTTGCTATAACTAAGTCAAGTTTGCACTTATTGCTTAATATTGATTACTGCTGAATGCCCGTGGGGGTGTGGCTAAGCAAGGTGTTTTGGGCTACCACTGGTTGATTGAGGTGTGCCTGATACCTGCTCCTGTCATCTTGATAAGATGATAAGGGCATTTACACTGGGGCGCGGATACTTGCATGTATATATTTAGCATGAACTAACGGTAAGGTTAGGACTAAGTCTTTTGTCCTTGGGTATGTGGGGCTGACCATCTTGGCATCTTCAGTGCCATGCTTTTATTTTTAAGCTACGAGGAC